GCAATTCCATAATCCAATTTTGTTAGTCAATTTCTAATTGACTTGACTTTTGGATACAAATCACGAGAATGTATATTCTTCCTCAAATGTGGCATTGAGAGGTAAGGGATTAATGCCCTTTTAATAAATAAAGTTTTTGATCAGAATAGGAATCAAACGAAAGATCCCTTATCTATTTCACCTGTTAATAGAACGAATCACGCTTTTACCACTAAACTATACCCGCTACAATATAATTATTGTATACGAGCGGGCCGTTTGTCGAACAAGGGCGTGAAACGTAATCAAGATAGGATCAGAATCATGAAAATTGGGGTGCTGACATGTTGTGCTCTGACGGGGAGACTTGATAAAATAGGAGAAGGAGGTTCATTTCAATAACAAGCTTTTATCGGGGAGCCGTTACTGATAGTCCCGGCCCGAAAGAGCCATTGAAGTCGGAACATAAAAATGAGTTGAGTTGTACAAGAATCCAGAGCTCCGTTTTTATTTTTCGAAGCTACTCCTTTTCCTATTCATTCAACTGCCAAATCTTATGAATTCGGGTCGATTGGATCGAGTGAAAAATCCTATTGTTTTGGTTGTGGACTCAAGGGTTCAGGTTCAACCATGTTCTTTGAAGAAATATATGAGTTCTATTATAATAGAAAAAAATATGTTTTTTTTTATTCCATTTAAGTAAATCGAGAAAAGAAAAGGAAAAACATAATAAGAAATGACACTCCTATCATAGGAATAGCCTTGTTGCTGCTTCAATAACAAGCATTTTCGTTTTCAAATCAAATAAATCATTTGATCTATGATTCATTGGAACAAGGAATGGCCTGGCTAGGGACTGGCCAGGCCGGGGGAATAAAAGAAAGAACTTTTCGGACGAAATCAAAGAGGGACTCTTTCTATTGGAGATATCTGTTTCGAATCATTATCTAAAGGGAATTGATGATTGATCAAATTCGTCTATATTTATAGAATAAAGAAAGATAAGGAAAAACTTTTATCAACCTTTACTTCACGCGTCACATAGGAATTATCCTTTTAAAATTGGGAGAGATGGCTGAGTGGACTAAAGCGGCGGATTGCTAATCCGTTGTACGAATTATTTGTACCGAGGGTTCGAATCCCCCTCTCTCCGTTTCTTCTGATCACTTGATATTTCCCTTTCGAATTCGAAAAAATCTCTAACCCCTTTTCTCATAGTTAAATGTACGGAATGGAGAAAGAAAATCCTAAGAAAAGTCAGAAATCGAGCAAGGAAAAACCCCTGATTTTTTTATTCATCACGTCCAGGATTACGTCCTGGATCATTAGATAGGAATCCGAAGATGAAGAGAGAAACAAAGAATATCACTACTGTGTAAACGAAGAGTTTGAGAGTAAGCATTACACAATCTCCAAGATCATTTTGGGGGAAATAGGGGAATAGATTCTCCATTTTTGTACCACATATTCCGTTTTGACACCAAGAAAAGAAGCGGTTTCTAGAAAACATAAGGAATTTGCAGGAATGAATTTGTAATAAGATTCTGATTCTTTCGTTAACAAAAAGATCTCTCATATCTACAATTAGGTATTGTAGGGACCATACATAGGGTCTTCAACCCCCAGAAGGAATGAAGAAATGAGGTGATTCCGATTCGTCTCGGTTATCCAAAAGAATTTCCATGTTTGAGTCGAGGGTTCATTATCTGATCTTATCAATTCTTAAGAATAGAATTTTTTTTTTATCGAATAAATCATGAATGTTTCTAAGACAGTATTAAAGATCTCATCGAAAACTTACAGCAGCTTGCCAAACAAGGGCTAAGAGAAAAAAGAGCACAGGTATGACTGGCATAACATCTACGATTGGATTGAAAAAAGCATAAGCTTCGGGCAATTTGGCGAAGAAAAAGCTACTCGAATGAAGGGCAGAATTAAGACAGATCAAACTAAAGATATTAAGCATAACAAAAATTTTGTTCTTGGAGAAAATTTCATTATTATTGGGTTATTGATATAAGGGGAAAATGAAGAAAGAAGGGAAAGTAGGCCGCAAAATCTTTCTTTTTCTTTGAACTCCCTCAATCAAAAATCCTCCAATTCTCAAATGAGAATAGAAGGAATCATACCTTACATACAATATCTTAATTGAATTATATGTAATGATCAATAAATTCATTTTGATTCTACATCTACATGTGTAGAATCATAGCAACAACCAATTCAATAGATATTGGGGCTGGAATTGACGAACAACCAATACCGATATTAGTGTTTATCGGTGTCGAATAGAAATAAAAGTGGGGCGTGGCCAAGTGGTAAGGCAACGGGTTTTGGTCCCATTACTCGGAGGTTCGAATCCTTCCGTCCCAGACCAATTCTATCATAACAAAGATTGTTCTTTTTAACAATCTTCTGTTTAAGGGTGTAATGTTGGATACATTGTGATCCAATCTTTCTTTGTGATTTCTAATGATTCTTCTATAGAATCATATCTTCCCTTTCGATTTTGTTTCTCACAAACAAACGGATCGAGTATCAATGACATGTGGATGGAAATAAATATCTTTTTTGATATAGGTAGGATGGGAACAAAGATCAAAGTGAAATTCAAAAAAAAAAACCGGGTGGGCCATTCAGCGTATGTTCGCCCCCTCGCCCATATTCATATTGAAGGTTAGTTAGTCATTTGGATAAACTTTATGCCCCATATCTATGATATTTGGATTCTCACATGATGCATTCTGAGTCGAAATGCGAAATAAAGGAGAAGTCTCTACCTTCCCTAAAGTAAATATAAATAAAGATAGGGTAGACAAAATGACTAATTCTATGTGGATCCTGAATCCTAAAAAACGGGGGGTTCTTGGTATTAATTCCATCGCTGGAATTAAAGCTCCTGAGACTGGGGTGGGACAAAATCAAACAAAATAGTAACAACGAATTGATATGAACCCATTTTGCTTTGTACTTATACAAGACAGGATAGCATCCCATAAGAAGATCCTTTTAAATTGGCTTTGGGTATGATTCATGATCCCCATGGAATTCGTGTCGATATGAGTTAATCCGCAAAGGAAAGGAAGGTATCAATTTCAAGACCCTTGTCATCCGGATCTTATTAACAAACAAGAAAATTCAATACGGAACAGATTATTTTCTTTGGACCTAATTTCTTTTATTTTGTATTTGATTTGGCTCCAATGAATAATTGGAAATCAATGTAGCGATCAATTGGGGGAGGGGGGAGATTCATACATTCACTTTACTTTATGGAAAGATTCCTGAATCTGAAGTAAGGAAAAATCTGTAGAAAATGAACCATGCCTATATGTATTGTTATTGTTCTATTTCAGTGATCAGTGACACCGGTGTTTCAGTTTTGGCGAAAAAGGTCTGCGATCCCTTAAATACCCACGATTACCCCCGGTAACACTTGTTTGGTGTATTGAATACGATAAAATCAGACTCCTACGATTCTGATTTTATCAATCAGATGAAAGAATACCTGAAAGAATACCGACCTTAATCTTTTCTTTCATGAGCCCCTTCTATCCATCCCCAAGAAAACAAAACAATTGGATTTGTTTCTTGACCCATTTATCTGGTTTAAATTATTGATGATTCAATCGGAAAGGAAACATAGAGGTCTCTTATGATGATCAAATTCGCGTCTGATTTAATTAATCAGATATCTGCTAAACATTTTTAGATCCTCGTTGTACCGACTTGTTGATGGATTTAGAGATTCAATTCAGTCTTTACTGGAAAACTGATTTCCAGTAATGATGTCGAAGTAGGAAATTCTTGAAATTGTTTTTTATGATTCCTTATAAATTCTTTCTACTCGAAGAAGTGTGACATTGGTGAATCTATCCTATCGAATCACTTGCGATCTTTCCCGGTCATTGGAATAGCTTATTTGGTTAATGACTCGTTCTGTTCCGGTATCGGTAATCTAAGACCCTTCTTTAGTTTTAGTTCTTTGAGAAAGAATTGGATCTTTCATGATTCATCATCCCTAACAATCTGTTGAAGATGTAAAGAAGTGTTAAGCAACGCATTTCTTCGTGTTTTTTATAAATGTGTTTCATTCTTCTAATAAAATAGGGGGTTAAATTATATTCTTGCTGAGACTTCTCCAGATCCATATATGAAAATGAAAGTATGGAGGACTTCATATACTATATACCGATTGAGCCAATGACTATTCATGATTCCATATTGAATCAATTCCATACCGGTCCAAAATTAGAGGAATGTTATGGTAAAACTTCGTTTGAAACGATGTGGTAGAAAGCAACGTGCGACTTGAAGGACATTATTGGCTGTGGATTCTTGTACCCACCATTTTATATATCAAAGAAGATGCTCTCGGCTCGACATAGTTTGTTCTATTCCACTAGGACCCCAATTTTGGGGTTGTAATAAAATAATATAATTATAATATAGCACATGATGGAGCTCGAGCATAAAGAATTGGTTCATTTAGCAGAGAGAAGGATCTAGGGTTAATGCCAATCAATAAGTTGGAACAACTTCGTAAGTATATCTTCGGTATAGAAATTGAAAGGATCAAGTTCGAACAAGTAAAAAAAAAAAAAGTAAAATGAATTTGTCGAAATAGGTTTACCAATTCCGATCAAAAGTGTATCACAGGGGAATCAATCGTTTCCATAGAACGAAATAACAAAAGGTATGTTGCTACCATTTTGAAACAATTAAGGATCACCGAAGTAATGTCTAAACCCAAGGATTCAAAGCAAAGATAAAATAAAAGATACCGGAACAAGGAAACACCGTTTTCAATTGTCTCAACAACTAGATCAGAATGGGGAAGAAATAAAATCGACTCTAGGCGAGACAAACAAAAGAGGTTAGAGACGGCTCAATAAATGTCTAAGGATTTCCCTTCGAGCTCTTTGAGAATTACCCAACTTGAGTTATGAGTACGAATGAGATTTTTTTTTTTTTTTTTTTTTTTTTTTNNNAGGAAGANAAAAAAAAAAAAAAAATATTCA